GGTTCAAATCCAGCTCGGCCCAATAATTCGCCAATTCACCATGAGATTGTATAACCCCCCTGCCATACGATAAAAAAGAAGAGAATTTTCTGCTATATCCCTTATTTCACTGGGATTGTAGTTCAATTGGTTAGAGCACCGCCCTGTCAAGGCGGAAGCTGCGGGTTCGAGCCCCGCCAGTCCCGACTGATCCAATAAATGCCTAAATTCATTTTTCCTTTCTATGAACTAGTAAAGGGTGTCGGGGGACATACTCTCATTTCCAAATCAACAAATCAAAGGGGAGTCTTTATTTCTTTTTTCTTTACTATTTTTCCGTTTCGTTTTTATTGTTTGTTTAGGTTTCTAACTAGGTGATTAATCGAAGTGGGGGGGCAACCCGCTGATCCTTCATCAGATGATTGGCCAAGGAAAATGCAGGGTAGAAAACAAAGAAACCGATGTTAAATAAATAAATTTTCGATTGATTGGGCCAGGAATCCAAATTTGGATTCGGTATGGATAAAAGAACTTCCTATGTTATACTAATCAAGTCTCGACGACGAATTGATTTAATAGACCATATATTGTTATTCATGATATTGATCCGATTCAAAATCATCGGGAGGTAATTCATTCATTGAATTTACAGACGAAAGATTTATCATCTCTAGGGGATTAAATCCCGAGTTATTGCGAAGTAAACAAACCAATGAGATTATGGAAGTAAATATTCTTGCATTTATTGCTACTGCACTATTCATTCTAGTTCCTACCGCCTTTCTACTTATCATTTACGTAAAAACAGTCAGTCAAAAGGATTAATTCAATTGCATTTTCAAATTAATTTGAATGAAACTTTTCTTGTGAGTTTTGATCCAAAATTGACGAAGTCAAATGAAAAGGATTCCAATTTCACGTCTTAACTTAAATAATAAATAAAATGAGCGGACTAGAATCGGAAGTATTCTAAGAGCTAGATGGGATGGTAGAAGGATTCATCTATTTCTTTCTTGCCATCCCATCTAGCTCTTAGTCTATAAACTTAGTCTCTAAAGTTCTAATCTAGAATAAAATAAGGATAAAGTTTCTATCGATCAATCTACAATATTCTCTTCTAGAGATGTATAGATGTGGAAATGAATTCCCTATATTGTAGGGAATTGCCATAACATCCAATTTGATAAATCTATTTGCTCCGATCAATCGGCAATGGAAATAATTCTTATCTTAGGATTGGAATTCCTTCAATAAGGAATAGGAAGCCTTACCAATTTTTAACACCCAAACCACCAGATGAACTAAGTCGATAAAGCATAAACGCCTTTCTCAAATTATGGTAAATGCCCAATATGTGATTCGTCCGAGGCAATCTCTCATTGTCTTTTGTTAGACAACCACAATCTCTATATCATTTCTCATAGAAAGTGTGTATGCCCTTAACAAAATGACTTCTTCTTTGAACAGTAAAGGGGGAAAAAAATTAAAAAAAGGTCTGGTCTTCCGCACTATCTATATCTCTAAAGATTCTTAGAAAGATAGTAAGAACCCATTTCCCAGAGAATTTCGGAAGAATTGTAGTGAATCCCTTTCTTTTCGAAATACAAACACGGGAATCGCTGAAATATCCCTTTAATTGAAAGAATCTGATTCATATCATAGATTATCCTATTGGGTTTCAGTGGGATTCGAAGATTTCTATTTGAACGGGTTCAAAACGCGTTGTAGAACGATCAATAAAACAATCGATACGGTTTTGATTCTTCAACTCAGTTAGTAGTGCTTCTAAAGTCCACTTCTTCCCCACACTACGAGTGAAAGGGAAAATGTAAAGACTACCATTAAAGCAGCCCAAGCGAGACTTACTATATCCATGTGAACTATGCCCCTTATCTCTATAAATATGAAAGAATTATTCCATTAGTCCTCATTAATAATTTATATTACTAAAATTCTATAATATAATAGTGGAATCAATGGTGCAGAGTCAAAAGGGGATTCTGACCGAACACTATACACTACTCAGAAACCAATCCCAAAAATCGATTATGATTTCGAATTGGAAAAGATTAAACACAAGTAAAATACGTGGTAATATCCCAGGGGAATGAGAACATGTAGGAATAATAAGGTCGAGTTTTTTTGTTTTGTTAACCTTCGTAAGTCAAAACAGAAGGGGAGAAATCACTAAAAAGGAGAAATCGCTATCTAATACAGATCGGACCTCTATTTCTCCATTTGATCTAATCCGTACCTCCTTTCCCGGTTGTCACCATGAAACAGGGTAGGGCTTGCTGAAAAGGGAGTCCTTCTTTTTGCCCCCTTTTCTATTTTCTATAAAAGTCAATTATCCATTCAAGGGAATCGTGAAGTCTTAATAGCTCTTCTACCCCTGGATTCGAATATTTCCTTGAATCCTAGACGCAAACGAGGATTTCCATTCTTTGCTTTTCGAAAAACCAAAAGACCAAATCAAACAAAGCACCAACGGTCTGTGCGCTTCTACTGGGGAAAAATTCTG